GTACGTTATTGAATAGAAATAAGGAATTTAAATTTTTGCTAATTTTGTCATCATCTAATTGTTTTCGAATGGATGCATTCAATCATGTAAAAGATCACAATGTAATAAAAGAATCAATTAAAAGAGATCCTATAATTTCAATTCAAAATTCGTTGGGCCCATTAGGAACAGCCCTTCAAATTGCAAATTTTGATTTATTAAACCATTTCAATTTAATAACTCATAATCAGATCTCCATAACTAAATATTTGAAACTTGACAATTTAAAAGAGACTTTTCAAGTACTTAAATATTATTTAATGGATGAAACCGGGAGAATTATTAATCCCGATCCATGCAGTAAGAGTGTTTTGAATCCATTCACTTTGAATTGGTATTTTCTCCATCATAATTATCATCCTAATGATTGTGAATCTTTCTTCACAATAATTAGACTGGGACAATTTATTTGTGAAAATGTATGTATTGCCAAAAGCGGACCACATCTAAAATCGGGTCAAGTTATAATTGTTCACATTGACTCTGTAGTAATAAGATCGGCTCAGCCTTATTTGGCCACGCCAGGAGCAACCATTCATGGCCATTATGGAGAAATCCTTTACGAAGGAGCTACATTAGTTACATTTATATATGAAAAATCGCGATCTGGTGATATAACGCAGGGTCTTCCAAAAGTGGAACAAGTGTTAGAAGTACGTTCAATTGATTCAATATCGATAAACCTAGAAAAGAGAGTTGAGGGTTGGAACGAGTGTATAACAAGAATTTTTGGAATTCCTTGGGGATTCTTGATTGGTGCTGAGTTAACTATCGTGCAAAGTCGTATCTCTTTGGTTAATAAGATCCAAAAAGTTTATCGATCTCAAGGGGTGCAGATCCATAATAGGCATATAGAAATTATTGTACGGCAAATAACATCAAAAGTATTGGTTTCAGAAGACGGAATGTCTAATGTTTTTTCACCCGGAGAACTAATTGGATTGTTCCGAGCAGAACGAACGGGACGCGCTTTGGAAGAAGCCATCTGTTACCGACCCATATTATTGGGAATAACGCGAGCATCTCTGAATACTCAAAGTTTCATATCCGAGGCGAGTTTTCAAGAAACTGCTCGCGTTTTAGCAAAAGCTGCTCTCCGCGGTCGTATCGATTGGTTGAAAGGCCTAAAAGAAAACGTTGTTCTAGGCGGTATGATACCCGTCGGTACCGGATTCAAAAGATTCGTGCAAGGCTCAAGGAAACATAAAAAGATGCCTTTGAACAGCAAAAATAAGAATTTATTCGAGGGGGAATTTAGAGATAGAGATTTTTTATTCCACCAGAGAGAGTTATTTGATTCTTGCATTTCAAGAAATTTCTATGATACATCAGAATAAGCATTTCTAGGATTTAATGATTCCTAAGAGCGGATTCATCCTTTTATTTTATTTTAATTAATCGTGGTCCTGTGATTTGTTCCATGTGATTTATTAATAGTAATAAAGAAAATAAGGAATAGAATGAAATTAATTGCTTGGATCGTATATCAACATCCAATCTCCGGGAAAAGATAAGGTTCCATCGGAACAATTATTTATTTCAGGGTACCCCCTCTCTCTCTTTCTTTGTTTGAAAAAGAAAGAGAGAGAGAGGAAGTGTGGGTAGAAATGATAAAAAGATATTGGAACATTAATTTAGAAGAGATGATGAAAGCGGGAGTTCATTTTGGTCATGGTACTAGAAAATGGAACCCAAGAATGGCCCCTTATATTTCTGCAAAACGTAAAGGTATTCATATTACAAATCTTACTAGAACTGCTCGTTTTTTATCAGAAGCTTGTGATTTAGTTTTTGATGCAGCAAGCAAGAGAAAACAATTCTTAATTGTTGGTACCAAAAATAAAGCAGCGGATTCAGTAGCCCGGGCTGCAATAAGGGCTCGGTGTCATTATGTTAATAAAAAATGGCTCGGCGGTATTTTAACGAATTGGTCTACTACAGAAACTAGACTTCAAAAGTTCAGGGACTTGAGAATGGAACAAAAGACCGGTAGACTCAACCGTCTTCCAAAAGGAGATGGGACTCGATTGAAGAGACAGTTAGCTCACTTGCAAACATATCTGGGTGGGATTAAATATATGACAGGGTTACCCGATATTGTAATACTCGTTGATCAGCAAGAAGAATATACGGCTCTTCGGGAATGTATCACTTTGGGAATTCCAACCATTTGTTTAATTGATACAAACTGTGACCCGGATCTCGCAGATATTTCGATTCCAGCGAATGATGACGCTATAGCTTCAATCCGATTAATTCTTAATAAATTAGTATTTGCAATTTGTGAGGGTCGTTCTAGCTATATACGAAATTCCTGATTAATAATAAGATAGATTAATAATCAGATTAAGATAAAGAAATTATTTTGTGAACTCCATATATTTATGGATATATAATCGGTTACTATTTGTCAATCGTCCAAAAGAGATAAAAATAACTAGCTATATTATGTGATTTGTTGGTATTTAAAATATACAATTTTAGTAGGCAAATAAAAAAAACGATGGTTGAATCAAAATAATTCCTTTTCAAGTTTTCTTTCAGGGGGTAGTATGAATGTTCTATCATGTTCCATCAACATCCTAAAAGGGTTATATGATATATCTGGTGTGGAAGTAGGCCAGCATTTCTATTGGAAAATAGGAGGTTTCCAAGTACACGCCCAAGTACTTATTACTTCTTGGGTTGTAATTGCTATCTTATTAGGTTCAGCCATTGTAACTGTTCGGAACCCCCAAACCATTCCAACTGGCGGTCAGAATTTCTTCGAATATGTCCTTGAATTCATTCGAGATGTGAGCCAAACTCAGATCGGAGAGGAATACGGCCCATGGGTCCCCTTTATTGGAACGATGTTTCTATTTATTTTTGTTTCTAATTGGGCGGGTGCACTTTTACCTTGGAAGATTATAGAGTTACCTCATGGGGAGTTAGCTGCACCTACGAATGATATAAATACTACCGTTGCTTTAGCTTTACTTACGTCAATAGCCTATTTTTATGCGGGCCTTAGCAAAAAAGGATTAGGTTATTTCAGTAAATACATTCAACCAACTCCAATTCTTTTACCCATTAACATTTTAGAAGATTTCACAAAACCCTTATCACTTAGCTTTCGACTTTTCGGAAATATATTAGCGGATGAATTAGTAGTTGTTGTTCTTGTTTCTTTAGTACCTTCAGTGGTTCCTATACCTGTCATGTTCCTTGGGTTATTTACAAGTGGTATTCAAGCTCTTATTTTTGCAACTTTAGCTGCGGCTTATATAGGCGAATCCATTGAGGGGCATCATTAACGAATTTTGTTTTGAAATAGACTTTTTTATCTTATAGTCTAAGGCAATCTATTCTTGTTCAAGATAATCTACTTATACTTAGTGAACATAAATATACACATAAATAGAAAAAAAGTTTATAACGATCTAAAGGAATAGTAAAAACAAAAAGGAAAGAAATCTAAAAAAGTTTTGTCCTAAACGATCTTTTTCCTAGAATTCGTTTGAATCATTTATACCTTCGTCCAATCAATTTTTTTTTTGGCTTGATTATTTTGTTCATTCAATTCCAATCCAATTGTAGGAGTCATAATCTGAATAAGAGTTGTTTCCAACATGTGATTAAAAAAAGGGGTTTTTTCTATAGAGATAGAGCTATTTCTATTTCACTCGGTTTTATTCAATTCAATAGATTGACTAATAATAAAATATTAATAAATTAAAAAAAAAAAAAATAATAATAAAATAACTTACAAGAAAACAAAGACTTATATTTCTATGCAATGATTCAGACTAATGAATTTGTCCATTTAGATTGATTGTATCCAAGTGGGATAATGATAAGGAAGAGAATAAAAAAAAAATGAGATTCAGAAAAAAATGGATTATTATTATTTACAAGAGTGAAATCAAACTAAGTTTATTAAGTTTATGTAATATATATATAAATAATGGAATAATGGCTATAACTCAATTTTATTTTTGTGAATATTTCAGCATCTAAAAAATTTTTTTAGAATCCGATTGAATTTAAGATACGAATAGTTGATTTACGTTATGGAAGAAAGACGTGTATATGCAATATTAACTATTTATATAGTTAGATATTCGTTAAAAGATAGGTCGTCTAAAAGATATATCTAATCTGCCCTGGAGATTTCGATAGGGATTTCACTAAAAAAGGGATTGCACTAAAAATCCCTCCTTTTCGTTTGGAACAGGGAATTCAATATTGAATAATTGAATAAAGAGATTAAATCAAGAAAAAGAATGAATAGTTCGAAATTTATTGGTTGATTGTATCATTAACCATTTTTTTTTGGTGCGAGGAACTTATCATGAATCCATTGATTTCTGCCGCTTCCGTTATTGCTGCTGGGTTGGCTGTTGGGCTTGCTTCTATTGGACCTGGGGTTGGTCAAGGTACTGCCGCGGGACAAGCTGTAGAAGGTATCGCAAGACAACCTGAGGCAGAGGGAAAAATACGAGGTACTTTATTGCTTAGTCTGGCTTTTATGGAAGCTTTAACAATTTATGGATTAGTTGTAGCCTTAGCACTTTTATTTGCGAATCCTTTTGTTTAATCAAACGTATTTTTTTTTTTATTGCCTTGTACTTGCTGCTTGTTTTTTCGAATTCTACCAAGATTTCATTCCTAAAATTACTTATTTATTTTTATTTGGACAATAACCTACCACGGGAAGGACTCATTTGAGGATGAGGAATTAGTATACTAATTCGCTTTCTTCCTTCCCTCTTCTTAGTCCAATGGAACCCCCCTCTTTTTTTTTCAAGGGAATGTTGGAACAGTCTATATTATTAACACGCTACCTGATAGCGAATTTGAAACGAAATTTTAATAAGAACAATACTTAGTAGAGATTTCCAATTGAAAAAAAAATGCATTTCTAATAGAAATAGAAAAAAATAGAATAGGTAAAAAAAAAAAATAGATAATTAGTCTAT